AAAAGGTCCAATAATGTATATATGTTGGACCTTTTGAGACAATTATAGATTCTGGGAGGCAATTCTGATTGGTCAATAAAAATCGATTTCAACGCCATTTTTTTTTTATTTTTTGTTAGTTTAGCCAATTTATCATAAAAGGTAAAAGGGGGTAAAGGAACTATGTGTTGATTGTCCTCTAAATTTAAATTTTCTTCTTTGGTATGTAAAAAGGGAATCAATAAATCAATCAAATTCCGGGAGGCTTCGTGAAGTGCTTCTTTAGGAGTTAAACTTCCATTTGTCCATATTTCGAGAAATAGTATCTCTTTGTTACCATTTTCATAAGAATGAATACTATGATTCGCATTTCGAACAGGCATGAATACAGGATCTATAGGATAACTTCCATCTTGAAAGGTATTTGGCGCTTTTATAAGATATCCACGATTCTTCTCTATTTGTAATCCAATAACCAACTCAATGGGTTCCGTCAAGCTAGCTATATGCTGTGTATTATCGACGATTTCTACATAAGGCGGTAAGATGATATCTTGAGCAGTTACATATCCAGGGCCCCTGACACAAATAGATGCCTCACAAGTTCCATAGAGATTACTTCTCAATACGATTTCTTTCAAATTCATTAAAATTTCATGTACTGATTCTTGAATACCCATTATGGTAGAATATTCGTGTGAGATTTTCTCAGATTTTGCACGTGTGATACATGTTCCTTCGATTTCTCCAAGCAAAGCTCTTCGCATCGCAATGCCTATTGTGTCTGCTTGACCTTTCATAAGCGGAGACAGAATAAAGCGCCCATACAAAAGACGCTTACTGTCTGCTGCTGATTCAACACACTTCCACTGTAGTGTCCGAGTAGATACTGTTATTTTCTCTCGAACCATAATAATATTATTTGATCTGATTATTGAATCATTTATTTCTCTTGTTTCTCTTGCTCTCTTGTTTCTCTTGCTATTGAAATATCTTCAATTTTTATTTCTACACACGTCTTTTTTTCGGGGGTCTACAGCCATTATGTGGCATAGGGGTTACATCCCGTACGAAAGTTAATAGTATACCACTTCTGCGAATAGCTCGTAATGCTGCGTCTCTTCCGAGACCGGGACCTTTAATCATGACTTCTGCTCGTTGCATACCTTGATCTACTACTGCACGAATAGCATTTGCCGCTGCGGTTTGAGCAGCAAATGGCGTCCCTCTTCTTGTACCTCGGAAGCCACAAGTACCGGCAGAGGACCAAGAAACCACTCGCCCTCGTACATCTGTAACAGTCACAATGGTATTATTGAAACTTGCTTGAATATGAATAACCCCCTTTGGTATTTTACGTATACTCTTACGTGAACCAATACGTCCACGTGAACCCTTTTTCGGTATAGCTTTTGCCATCTTTTATCATCTCATAAATTTGAGTCAGAGATATATGGATATATCCATTTCATGTCAAAAAAGATCCCCCTTCTTAGTTGTATATTGGGTCTTTAACGAGTCTTATTATCCTTGTCTTTGTTTATGTCTTGGGTTGGAACAAATTACTATAATTCGTCCCCGACGACGGATTAATCGACATTTTTCACAAATTTTACGAACAGAAGCTCTTATTTTCATATTTGCCACTCCTTACTTTAATTTTGAATCCATTTCTTGGAAGAAAATAAGTTTATTGAAATTTTCGATTTCGAATTGTATTCCTGCGAAAGAAATAGTGAAGTTGAAAAACACCTAATCTTTCGACTCTTTGTTGCGGAGTCGATAAATTATACGACCTCTGGTTGAATCATAACGACTTACTTCAATTTTGACTCTATCTCCTGGCAATATTCGTATAAAACTACGTCGGATCTTTCCTGAAACATAACCTAGAATCATATCTTCATTATTTAAACGAACCCGGAACATGCCGTTGGGAAGCGATTCAGTAATTAAACCCTCATGAATCCATTTTTGTTCTTTCATTCCAGGTAAAACCTCCTTGAAGTATCAACTAGTGGAGGAAGAACCCTATTAGACAACCCACCCCTTATCTTTTCTTTTTCACAAAAAAGAAGTTTCCTATTCAACTCGGATAATAGAAAGATTACCATATATAACACAAAATTTCTCCGCCTATTCTTTCTAGTCGAGCCTCTCGGTCTGTCATTATACCCCGAGAGGTAGAAAGAATTACAACCCCCATCCCGCCTAAAATTCTAGGAATTCTTTGATAGTTAGAATAGATTCGTAGACCCGGCCGACTGATCCGTTTTAAATTTAAAAGATTTCGATAAGTCCTTTTCCTATTCCTTCTATGTCGTAGGGTTAAAACCAAAAAATCTTTGTTGTTTTCTCGATGTTTTCTCACGTTTTCGATAAAACCCTCTCGTAAAAGTATTTTAACAATACTTTGGCTGATATTAGTAGATGCTACTCGAACCACGCTTTTTCTATACATATCGGCATTTCGTATAGAGGTTATTATGTCAGCAATAGTATCACTACTCATGATTAATTAAAATTATTGGTGCCTCCAAATTTGGATATAATCAACATATTTTTCTTTTTTTTTTTTTTACGTATTTGTTTATGAATATTAATATGAATTTTGAAAGGTATATACGTGAGACAAAATCTACTAAATGAATCTTAATCTATTTCTTTTAAATACCCTACTATAACCTATAACCATATCGTAGTCTCATTTTATAATACCTCGGGAGCTAATGAAACTATTTTAGTAAAATTGAATTGTCTCAATTCTCGGGCAATCGCACCAAAAACTCGAGTTCCTTTTGGATTTCCTTCTTGATCAATCACAACTGCAGCATTGTCATCATATCGTATTATCATACCGTTGTCACGTTTAAGTTCTTTACAAGTACGGACAATTACAGCTCTGACCACTTCTGATCTTTCTAGAGGCATGTTTGGAACTGCGTCTTTGATCACAGCAACAATAACGTCACCAATATGAGCATATCGACGATTGCTAGCTCCTATGATTCGAATACACATCAATTCTCGAGCCCCGCTGTTATCTGCTACATTCAAATGGGTCTGAGGTTGAATCATATCATTTTTTTTATCTGTTTTTTACAATAAAAAGGTCGAAGAAAAAAAGAAATATTATTTGTTCAAAAAAAGAAATCTGCACCCGCTATTTTTAAGGCCTATTTCTTTTTATCCCGAAATGATGAATTGAGCTCGTATAGGCATTTTGGACGCTGCTATAGAAATAGCCCTTCTGGCTATATTTTCTGTTACTCCACCCATTTCATAAAGGATTCGACCTGGTTTAACAACAGCTACCCAATATTCGGGAGAGCCTTTACCTGAACCCATACGTGTTTCTGCGGGCCTTACTGTAACTGGTTTATCTGGAAATATACGGACCCATATTTTTCCACCGCGACGTGCATTTCGTGTCATTGCTCGTCGACCTGCTTCTATTTGTCTAGATGTGATCCAAGCGGGTTCAAGTGCCTGAAGAGCGTATTTACCAAAACAAATAGTATTACCTCGATAAGATATTCCCTTCATTCTTCCTCTATGTTGTTTACGGAATCTGGTTCTTTTGGGGTTATAGTTGATGGTTTGTTTTGAATTCCATCTCTACTACAGAACCGGACGTGAGAGTTTCTTCTCATCCAGCTCCTCGCGAATAAAATCAATTCAAATTAAAGATTTTGAATTCAATTCAGATAGAATATAATTTGAATTAAGATATACATGTATTTAATAAGTAATATACTAAATCATTGATTTCATTTAATCTATATCAAATCTATTATTAATTTGTATATCTTGTTTGTATAGATAACTATAACTAAATCTAAATATATTAAATAACTCTTTTTTTAAACTATTTTTTAGTCTATTTATATATTTTAGAATGTTAAAACAAATCTTTCTTTTGTTTTACTCTTTATCGTATTGGATTGACCCAATTTTAGCAATCCAAGAAAATCAAGTTTTCGCGGGCGAATATTTACTCTTTCAATTTCTATTTCAGTTCTATCATTACATTAGTTCATAACTTTTCCGAATAGATGAATTGGTCTCTGGCCGGTTCCGCCATCCCGATCAATGAATCATTTGAATTCATTTTTACTAAAATCTTTTGAATTCACAGGTTCCATCGTTCCCATCGCTTCTTACTTAATGGTTAGGTCTGAATTCTACAACGGAGCTATTAGTTCTTGAGTCAATAGTCTTAGTCTTTATTGGCTCGAAGCTCTTTATTTTTTGTTCGACGAGCAGATCCATTTAATGATGAATCCGTATTAATGCTTTATTACGCAGATTTTTTCTGAGATGACTCATAGACCTTACATATTGGAATTCTATATCATCAATTCTTTTTCTTTCTTTCTCTCATCCTTCCATTTATCCATACCCTTTCTTTTTTATTTCGATTGACAACTTAGAAGCATATTTTTTAATAAAAAAAGATTTCAGTTGCTACAACAATATGAACAATATATCATATCTTGACTGGTTCTTTGGATCCAGATAATACGAAGTGATGAGTTGGTTATTACTTCTATAGTTATTTGTTTATACTATGGGGCTGTTTTTTTATACTAACCCTCAAAAAACCAACGAGTCACACACTAAGCATAGCAATTTTATCAAAAGATTCATTTAATTTTTATTAAACCTTATAGAATTATAATTGTTCATTTTTTTTATTGAACAGAAAAGAAAAAGAAGAAACTAATTGATCATTTTTTGTTCCATCGCTGGATAGAATGCAAAGGGAAATAAAGGTTTATTATTCCCCTTCTATAAAGATCCAAATTTTGATGCCTAATACCCCATAGATTGTTCGAACTGTATAGGAACAATAATCAATTTTGGCTCGAATGGTTTGTAGTGGAACCCTACCCTCTCTGATCCATTCAACACGCGCAATTTCTTTTCCGTCGATACGTCCTGCAATTTGCACTTGAATTCCTTTTGTATCTGCTTGTTCAGTTAATTCTATAGCCTTTTTCATTGCTTTGCGAAAAGAA